TGCCACTGTGTCGGAATATCGTATCCACCTCTATAGGAAAATGGATATCTCCAGAAAAAATTTTAAGTTCAATCTTTTTTGTTTTTTTCTCCATGTGGACCAATCCGCCTACTCGGCTTCTTGTATTTAACGCGATTCGTGTATCTACTCCAATAATACTATTATTTCGTACCATTATGGAACAAGATTCGGGTACAATATGCACCTCTTCGGGAATGAAAAAAAATCGATCTACTTTCGTTTGGTATTTTGGCGTAAGCTCTTTGACTTCTCCAGACTCAATTAAATCCTCTTTTTTGAGGATTGAATGCACGCCTATAGCCCCATATTTAGTAATTCCCGAACTCTTTCTTCTGTATTGAAGATCATCAAAATAAGCAAGAATACTATTTCTCCGAAAAATACCATTTATCGGTATTTCAATCGAAATACTAGAACGAGGCAGTTGTTCTTTCTCTCGTTCTTGAATCCATTGGAATGGAATGATGAATCTATTTCTTCGCCTTTTTGCTAATAAAAAGAAATCATAATTTTTGTGGAGAATAGAAGGAAATAGAAGATTACACCGAACCCTATCCACGATTCGATTAAATTCCGAATAATCGGGACTACTGCTTTCTTTTTTATCAGAAAGAACCGAAGTACGGAATTTGTCTTTCCCTTGATCATTATTTACTGAAAAGCTAGAAAAGGGTTTCCCTTTTTTGGCAGAAAGAAAATAAACGTTCATTTGATCTTGATCTTTATGGATTGAAAAAGGGACTACACTGGATCTGTATGAGCCTCCTGATAATATCCATAAATGACTTGTGTTTGGTAAGAGATGTACATTACTATATGTAAAAAGGGGTGCATGATATACATCAGTACTCCAGTGCATTTCTCCCTCTGAGTTAGAATAAATATGTTTTCGAACCCTCTCTTTAAAATTCAAAGTGTATGTTCCTGCGCGAATCTCAGCAATCACTTGTTCTGATTCTACATATTGATCATTTTGAACTAATATAAAACTTTTTGGTGGAATAGTCACCTTATGTATAATATCCTCACTCTCAATAGTTACATACAAGTCTAGATAAGATAGAAAAGCGGGATGCCCATGACGTGTACGTATGGGATAAACCAAATCCTCATGGAATTTTATTTTTCCATTAGAAGGGGCTCGTACATGTTTTGCAGTACCCCCTGTGAATACTCCACCGGTATGAAAAGTTCTTAATGTTAGTTGAGTGCCGGGCTCCCCAATAGATTGACCCGCAATAATACCTACAGCTTCTCCCAATTCGACAAGGTCACCATGAGTAGAGCTCCGACCATAACATAATCGACAGATCCAAGCCATACTCTTACAAGTAAGGGGAGTTCGGATCGAGATGGGTTGTGTTTGAAAAGTTATGAATCGATTGACAAGTCCAATACCAATATCTTGATTTCGAATGGCAAGACATCGTGAGCCTATATATATATCATCTGCTAATACACGGCCACTCAATGTTTGGATAAAAATTCTTTCCGACATCATCCCATTTCGAGGACTTACAGAAATTCCTTGGATGGTGCCACAGTCTGTTCTACGTACAACAATGTGTTGAACTACTTCAACAAGTCTGCGTGTAAGATATCCAGCATCTGATGTTCGGACAGCAGTATCTACAACTCCTTTGCGGGCTCCGTAACAAGAAATGATATATTCGGTTAAAGACAGCCCTTCGCGTAAATTGCTTTGAATAGGTAAATAAATCATTTGTCCTTGTGGATCCGACATTAATCCTCTCATACCTACTAATTGGTGCACTTGAGATGCATTTCCCCGAGCTCCCGAAAAGGACATCATATGGACTGGATTAAAAGGATCAGTCATCCGAAAATTAGGATTCATTTCTTGTCGCAAATATTCACTTGTAGCATACCATATCTCAATAGATTGTCGTAATTTTTCTACCGCGTGTACATTTCCATAATGATGATGCTTTTCCAAAATAAAACTTTGTTGTTCAGCATCTTGGACTAGCCATCCCTTAGACGGTATTGTTAAAAGATCATCAATTGCTAATGAAATGGATGTCGCAGTGGCTTGCCGGAAACCCAGAGTCTTTACTTGATCCAGGATATGTGATGTATATGCCATTCCGAAGTGATCTATTAATCTACTAATAAGTCGTTTAATGGCAGTTCCATCTATCGCTTTATTGTGAAAGACCAGATCGGCCTGTTCTGCCATAAGTACCTCCATATTCCGATGAGTGGGGTTTGACAGTGGGTTTGAGTTAATGATTGGAAAACTTCCTTGTCTCGATCTTCATTCGTGTAGAAATTCAGGAAATAGGGTCCTAGTTGAACCCAAAGGACTGGACTCGAATTCACACTGATTTAATAGAACCACTTAGCTCGGATATCATACCATATGAGGAGGCCCGACAAAACCCTTGTATAGCTTCTTCGATTTCTCGATAAAGAGAAATATGACCAACAGTTGTTCGAACATATAGACAAAGAATTT